ACATTAAAGATAACAAAAACGAAAGTCCTTATTTACAAAAAGCAATTGACTTGGCGCAAGAACTAAAATCAAAGAAAAGTATGTGATTTAGACTCATATGAATTCCGAGGGGAGGACGCCTAGTGCTGGAAGGGAGCGCAAAAAACAAAACGTAGTTCTTGGATGATAGTGACATCCAGGGGGAGTGGGGGTGTTGCCTTCCACAGATTTATCTATCATAAGTAGCCGAAAAAGGCGAGGCTATCCCGAGAGGGGTGGGGAAGGGAGAGTGGGAAGAGGGCTCCTTTCGCTTTATTTTTTGAAAGCCTAATGCAAAAAAAAGCAAAGTTTCAATTTAAAAGAAAGGTTTTTGACGACTCGATCAAACTTTTGACAAGATCTTCGAAGAAATGAAAAAGTATCCTACATCAGCAGTATCTACATATGCTCCTTTCAAATCCAATGCAACGGCTCCTACTCGGTATAGATGTTAGACCTTTGCTTATGATGTATCTGTGCCTATGGCTTAATAGCGTTCCAGCTCATGCTTGATTGATGGCAATTATGGAAAACCCTTATTATTTCTTTCAGATATAATGGAAAGAAGGAATTCCTTGTCGTCAGAGCCTCCGTGAATCTCTTGGGCCAGCTCCTTCCAAGTGTGCTCATAAGGCATCCTCTGGCCCAAGCAAGCTGGTCAAATACCCGTGGAGAAGAAGCTGGATGTCCGTCCGAAGGACTTCTGGAATAAGTCGTTGGAGCTCCAGGTCTGCGACAAAAGAAAGGTGTGGAAAATATCTCCAGGCTTGGAAAAAGATCATGAAAGAGAAAGAAAGCCTAAACAAAAAGAACAAAAATACAGGAAGTTTCTTTATATATATATAGCAAAGAACTCTTTTTGTTTAGGGGAATGCCGCTGCCGATAGATCCCGCCCAGATCAAGGGCCGTCTCTTTCTCTTTTATTTATATAAAATGAACGATAATTTTACGAGTCGGGGATCCAGAATTACTTCATTGACTGATCACCGAGCAAGAAAGACGTTGTTTTACGCAGGTCGGAAAACTCTATAAGCGTGTCATCAAGTTAGGTTAGGCCAACCTCGGAACTAGATGTTGTCACCTTTCCGATCTAAGACCGCACAGCAATCACCTATATAGAATACTATATTCCATATTCTACGTTATTCCCTTGACGTGATATTCAATAAGTGCGAGTGGCTTCGCTTATATTCCATGGTCTCCCTCTTTTAAGATGAAGGGCGCCTGTCCCACGAGACGGAGGGAGACCTGTTCCCATGCTACTGCTTTGACGAGATCTAACCCCACTGGCGATGGCCAGGGATCATCCTCTCAATGGGACAGAAAGAAGGAAGATTCCTAGGAAGAACCGTCACGGTTTCTGGAAGCATCCTTGATTTTGTTGTTCACAGTAGCAGCTTGCCAAGTGGGAGAATGAGTACCATAAATTTAGTCTCTCAAGGGTGATTGTCCTGGCAAAACCAGTAACTAAATCAACCTTCGAATCGTTACTACACCTAACAAGTCTTCGGTCGAATTTGGATTCTTTCCTGTAGTAGTTCATCTGATGAGTTCATTGCGCAATTTGAGTTTAAGCATCGGGCTTCTGAAAGCTATCTTCTGTAGGGATCTCCGATCGCCTTGTATAACTCTCAATCAAAGGCTTTCGCGCTAGGAGATCATCAGCTTATGGCAGGAAGGATGGATGAGCTCCCTATTGATATAAAAGGGGATGGAGGCGAAGTCTGAGCCTCGGATGAGGGGGGAATATAGACACTGGGAAAGGAATCATGGTAGTACGCCCCAAGATTGGAATGAGGGGAAGGAATGGAAAGATAAATGGATGGGGAATCCCCCTATGTGCTGAGAATTAGAGGAGCCAACAAACTGAAAAATACCCGTGGGAAAGCATGGGAACCCCAAGCCTATGTAATAGTATCAACCCTTAGAAGATAGTTTATCATCACCCTACCGATGAGTCTGGAGGAAAGACTGGTGAATCAGGCAACCCCTCTACCTTGAATTCATAACTTGCATAATGAGTTGCATCGACGTCTTTGCCCGTGATCGAATGCCCCTTTCCCACGCCACCAATCGACGAATGCTGAGGAAGGTAGTACCAAAGAAGGATCATTTGGCATAGGCAGCGAGCCCCTACTAGGGCTGGTGGTTGGCTCGGAGTACCCCATAGTTGATTGTCAAAGATTCCTTCTGTACTTCGTCTTCTTATGCTTCGTCGGTATGACCACTGGACTTGCCCGACGCCACCCTTTTTGATGATACACCTTGTGGTCTCCTATCCATTGATAGTTGTATACTCCAATCTTCCGACCTGACTAAAGCGCTTCGCTCGTTCGGCTAGGAAAAGGATGATCCAAAAATGGTCAGTCTTCTTCATTCGTACGGTCCAATTTCCCGCGGAGTAGTAATGAAATGATCCTAGGCTTTCGTTTTTCCTTTTCCGGGGCCCCGCTTGCAGGGTATCTGCTCTTTGCTCGCTTCGTACACCCAGAGCTACTCGCTGCGCTATCGCTCCGTTCACTCCCTCTGGGGATTCAATCTCGTCTCATCGGTCATTGAAGGAAAACTATCGAGATAAGCATGAGAAAGAGCAAATTCCACTTAAGACGTTGATGGTATTGTTTACAAGTTGCGATAAAATAAAAGCATTATCAACAGCAAATGCCAGACACCTGTAATTAACCGCAGAGACGGTGGAAGGTGAAGAGGTCGAGTCAGAGGTAACGGTTGAACGCTAAGCTGCTTCTCAACTCTTAGATTCTTTTTAAGTTTAAGGCGGACAGAAATCTGCATGTTATGCACCCCATAGTATCAGCATACATTAAAGTGAAAAGTGGTGGATTTGAAGCTTGATAGACAGGCAATGAAACAATGCATTGAATTTGACTGAAGCAGGAATAGTTCCTTTAGGTGTTCTCCTGTATAGTGAGTCTAGTGCTTCGCTCCATACCCCATGGAAGAATCGAATCAAGACCGAAAGAGGGACGCTGTCATTGAATCCATTACATCGCACTATTCTTGAATTCACTACATAGAAGGAAGGTACTCAACCAGAGAGAAAGGTCGAACCAAAGGAAGGCTTCTTTGATTCAATTGAACGGTGTGAACGCGTTATCTAATCAGTTCCCATGGGAGAGCTTTAGAGGGAATAGGGGTGGACATCTATATAGGTTTCATGTGATTCGAAGCCAACCACTATGTATTGCAAGATACTCCTATGTGTAGCTATGTATACCTAATGAAAGCCTTAAAGAGCCTCTTAACACTTACCTGCCTAAACTAAGCAAGATTCAAGAATCAATCCATTACCAGCAAGATGCGGCTCAGCCAAAAAACGTGAGCGCCCCTGCGCGAGCTGCAATCAAACTAAAGCGCTTTTCTCGCTTGTTTAGTAAAGTCAAGCTTTGGCTTCGTTCCACTTCCTTAACGGACCTACGGACTAGCTAAGGTTTACTTACATAGTAGGTTCTTTATCTTTCGAAATTTCAAGTCGTTTTTCAGCTTGCTCTTTGCTTTGGTCGACTAGCTTTCTTCCTTCGCTTTTGAATCAAATCCGCAGTAAGAATAAGTAAGTGTTCTCTTTTTTTCCTCTGCTTATTCCGCCCAACGAATCGGCTTTCCGCTCGACCAAATAGTCAAATGTCCGCTTAGGATATGTGGGAAAGAAGCTCCTAGCATATTTCAGGATGACTTTCGTTTCATATTCCAGTCTTGCAAGATCCGAATAGGATTGAAAGGCTATGAATGTCGAATGGTCCCATAAGCGCTTTCGCCCGCCCCCGAATAAGCAGTAAAGCGTGGGCGCGTTGGAACGATCCCGCTTTGAAAGCTCAACCTCGGGGGAATCAGTTTCGCCGGTCCAGTGACTTGGCATACAAAGGCGAGTAGGGTTCTCCTCTATGTGGTGCACTCCCGCTTCTTCATACCCGGAATAAGTTTGAGCTGCTCCAAGGGACAGCTTTTTGCTGCCGGATGAAGGTCTTACGTCGGCTAAGAAGACGGAAAATTCCATCTCGGTCCTGGCGATCGGGGAGATAAGAGTTCGCCCTACCTATTTTGAGTGGGTGCTCGCAAGATCAAAGTCAAAAATTCTATTCTTTCATTAAGACAGGGGTAGGGGGAATAAATAGTTTAAGTGATTTACACCTTGAAGTAGAGTGTGTAAATACCGGATGCATAGGTTGAGTCATTCGCTAAACAACTATTTTGTTGGGCGATCAACCAGATGCTCCTACCCAACCGTGAATGCCAACTGGAAGAACTCACTTTCCTATCGTTCAGTAGGAGATCCCGCTTGAAAATGATTATCTGTTTGTTGGGGAGAGATCTTTCATTAGGGTTTGATGCTCCTAAATGGAGATCCCCAGACTAATAGCTTGCTTGTGGAACCCTTTGGTCTTTGGTACTTTAATGGGGGTATTCTTGTACAGCTTGGCCCTTTCCCTGGCGCACTGCCATCGAATCTACTAGTCCTCCTCAAACCCAATGGGATAGAATTCCTTACGAATTTGAGTTTTCAACTTCTTCCGTGACAACCCAGAAATGTCATGGTTCCTCATATATGCATTCCACCAAGTTAGTGCATAATTTGACGATTTCTATTTTCTTTCTCCGATCCAGTTCGTTCTGTCTTCTTTCCGACGGATCAGCTCTATTAGAGAAGGGCTTCCGATTCTGTATGACAAGAGAACGAGCATTCGCTGGACGGCTAAACATTGAATGAAATGTTTTGTTTGTTGGCATGGGGTTTCGGCAAGATCAATTCCATTTTCAGTCAATTGAAATTGAAATTGATCTTGTATACGCCGGTTGAAGCACACGTTGGAGCATCCAAACGAACCAGCAGGGGCTGCTGTGGCAGAGACAGCAGCAAAAGCACTAGTCTCCGTTGATCACCTACCAGCAGGGGAAGCTGCATAGGTGGCAGGAACTAACTAGGGTTTAGGTACCAATTCGAAGAGCATTCGTTTACCGGGGTCGA